AACCAACAATTGGGATAAGCACGAAAATGAAAGCTTCTATAAATACGGATACACCCAATACATCAAAACTCATCGCCCATGGATAAAGAAAGACCGTTTCAACGTCAAAAACAACAAAAACTAGAGCAAACATGTAATAGCGGATTCGGAATTGTAACCAAGCGTCTCCCATGGGTTCTATACCTGATTCATAACTAGAGAGCTTCTCTGGTCCTTCACTAATTGGGGCTAAAACTCCGGAAATTACAAATGCCAAAATGGGAATAGCACCCGATATTATTAGAAATGCCCAGAAAATATCATATTCGTGAAGCAGAAACATAAATGGACTCCTATTAATGTGGAATAGGTTGAATTATTCGATTTGAATTTCAATTGTAAATTCATCCAGAACTTCTTAAAGGAAAAGGGAATTTTTTTTGATCAAATAAAACTACATAGTTTAGAGTTTGTTTGCCATGGTGCATGCCTTATTTAAAGATTCATACAATGGAACCCCACTTACCATTTTTTTTTGATTCCATTTAGATTTTAGATATGGTATCGATATAGGATGTTCCCACCCAAAGAAAACTCTTACTTTATCTCGGTTTCTCTTTTTAAAAAGTAATTCAATTAAATACAAAAAAATAGTATAATTAGAATACTAATAAATAAGACTAATTATAACGTAAGAAATCGAATTAGTATAACTATATTTTTCTAGTTCATTTTATATTATAAAAATACAAATATAAAATGCATTATTTAATTCTTAATCCATTTTCACTTTTTTTTTTTCGTTTTTATTGAAAAAAAAGTGGAATGTGTGGCTATACGGACTCGAACCGTAGACCTTCTCGGTAAAACAGATCAAACTAATTATTATCGAAATGATGCGAACTGTTTCAAAGACCCAACATGCATTTTCTTGCATTGGGCTCTTTCATCAACTGATTGATATAAAGATCAGTTAGTCCACCATATTTTTTCTTTTTTACAGTTTTTTACAGGAAGATAATAAGATGGCTCCATGTGTTCTGTGATTCATGATTTGAATTCTGATCTAGGAACAATACCAAAGTGTTTCAAAGAGGGGTTACCTTGACTTAGGTCTGCCTCTGGCCTAGATTAACCTAAGTTAAATGGAATCTCTATCGCTCCGCTACAAGAGTCAAATATGAGACTTCATACACCTTAAAGTTCATAGGATAAAAAGAGGTTCTTTTGAGTCCCTTATACTCATTATGCCTAGCATTGAATGGGCTGGTATTTACCTTATCAATTAGCAAATCAATGGCAGGTTCTATTTCATTTGGCACCTGAATTCGCACTTGAATCGGACCAAATCAAATATTTGTCAGGCTATTGTTCTCTTGTTCCTTCGAATCTATGGAGTAAGACATCGATTTCTCAATAAGATCAATTATGTTCATTGCATAATGGGCCCCTTTGAAAAGCATTGGCGCACGTGTAAACGAGGTGCTCTACCTAACTGAGCTATAGCCCTTGTCATAGACATCTTAACATATAGAGAATTTCTTGTCAAGATCGGATCCCACATAAGAGTTCTTTAATCCGCTTACTGTTAATGGATTGGTATTGCGTAGAAAAAATATTCCACCTATAATCCCCGAGGCGATGGGTCCTTTTTTTGTGATGATGAATAACCTACTTAACTCAGTGGTTAGAGTATTGCTTTCATACGGCGGAAGTCATTGGTTCAAATCCAATAGTAGGTAGAACTTATTAGATACCATCAACTCTGGTATCTAATAAGTTTTTCTAGCCATCTTCTTTTTTTTGTTGTATCATCTAGAATTGATTGTATTCAATTGGCAGAATCAAAATATGGTATATAATAAAGAACCTCTAAAGAACTTCTTTTTTTTTTTTTTATGCGTTTTTTTTTTTATTTTCATTTTACTAGTAGGAAATAACATTAACAGCCTCTACTCGTGTCCGAGCTCGTCTGAGAGCTAGATTCGCCTCAATTGCTTGTCTCTTTCCCTGAGCTCCACTCAAGTTAGCTTCAGCTATTTCAAGAGCTTGTTGAGCCTCTTGCGGATCAATGTCAGTACTCATCTCCGCATCATTTCCTAAAATGGTGATCTCATTATTACTTATTCTAGCGAAACCACCCATCAAGGCTACCGTTAACCATTGGTCGTTGAGACGTATTCTCAAAAGACCTATATCTACCGCTGTGGCAATAGGGGCGTGGTTTGGTAATACGCCAATTTGTCCACTATTAGTAGATAAAATGATTTCTTTCACTTCTGAATCCAAAATAATTCGATTAGGGGTCAGTACACAAAGATTTAAAGTCATTTCTTCAATTTGCCCTCCCCTTCTAAGTTCATAGCTTTCGCGGTAGCTTCGTCGATGTTACCTACCAAATAAAAGGCCTGCTCGGGAAGACTGTCTAATTCCCCAGAAAGGATCAATCGAAACCCCCTAATTGTTTCGGCGAGACCAACATATTTCCCTGGAGAACCAGTAAAGACTTCTGCCACGAAGAAGGGTTGTGATAAGAAGCGTTCAATTTTTCGTGCTCTTGCTACAGTTAAACGATCTTCTTCGGATAATTCGTCCAACCCCAGGATAGCTATAATGTCCTGAAGTTCTTTGTAACGTTGTAAAGTTTCCTTAACTCTTTGAGCAGTTTCATAATGTTCCTCGCCAACGATCCGAGGTTGTAACATAGTTGACGTTGAATCTAAAGGATCGACTGCTGGATAAATACCTTTGGCAGCTAATCCTCTTGATAGTACGGTAGTAGCATCTAAATGTGCAAATGTCGTGGCAGGAGCAGGGTCGGTCAAATCATCTGCAGGTACATAAACTGCTTGGATCGAAGTTATAGACCCTTCTTTGGTGGAAGTAATTCTTTCTTGTAAAGAACCCATTTCGGTACTAAGGGTAGGTTGATAACCCACTGCAGAAGGCATTCTCCCTAATAAGGCAGATACTTCTGATCCCGCTTGAACGAAACGAAAGATATTGTCGATGAATAAAAGCACATCTTGTTCATTAATATCCCGGAAATATTCTGCCATGGTTAGTGCAGTCAAACCTACTCTCATACGAGCTCCTGGTGGTTCATTCATTTGACCATAGACTAGAGCTACTTTTGATTCTGCAATATTTTTTTCATTAATTACCCCAGATTCTTTCATTTCCATGTAGAGATCATTTCCTTCACGAGTACGTTCACCTACTCCACCAAATACGGATACGCCTCCATGAGCTTTGGCAATGTTGTTGATCAATTCCATGATAAGTACTGTTTTACCCACGCCGGCTCCCCCAAATAGTCCAATTTTTCCTCCACGGCGATACGGAGCTAAAAGATCCACCACTTTAATCCCTGTTTCAAAGATTGATAATTTCGTATCTAACTGTATAAAAGCAGGCGCAGATCTATGAATAGGCGATGTTGTACGAGTATCTACAGGACCTAAATTATCAACAGGCTCTCCAAGAACATTGAAAATTCGTCCGAGAGTAGCTCCGCCGACTGGAACACTTAGAGCAGCTCCTGTATCAATCACTTCCATTCCTCTCGTCAGACCATCTGTAGCACTCATAGCTACAGCTCTAACTCGATTATTTCCTAATAATTGTTGTACCTCACAAGTCACATTAATTTGCTGACCGGCAGTATCTCGACCTTTAACTACCAAAGCGTTATAAATATTAGGCATCTTGCCCCGGGGGAAAACAACATCCAGTACTGGGCCAATAATTTGAGTGATACGTCCTAGGTTTTTTTCTTCAAGTGTGGAAACCGTAGAACCGGAAGGATTCGGATTGATTTTCATAATATAATAAAGTAAAATATGTCGAAATTCTTTTGATTGAGAGACTATGGTACATAGTACCAAATCAATTTCTGGTAGCAGCTTAATTAATTAATTCAATACGTGGGAATTAGTACTCGATTTAGTTGGTACCACCCAACCGAATAAAATTCAATCGTTTACTCATTAAATTTAAATGAGTAAATTTGCAAGTTCAATCTATTCTTTTTTCAAAGGATCAAGTAGATGAATAAGAATTGTGAGTAAGTGAAGTGTGTTTCATTTCTCTATCATTATATTATACAAAATACCAGCTATACTCGATTAGATGAAATCTATGAAATTCTAATTCGTGATTCATTATTACGATCTCATTGAATGTTTTCTTTTCCATATATCTAACTATATATCTATATATAGTTTAGTTAGTGTCTATTTTTTTTTTATTCCCCTTCTCTTTCATGGATGAATTATCCCTATTTTCACATCTAGGATTTACATATACAACACATATCACTGTCAAGGGGGAATTTTTCTTAGTATTTTTTTTTTTTAGATTCAAAATGGAAAGTGCCCAAATTCAATTATAAACTTGAAAAACAAAGATTGGGTTGCGCCATATATATCAAAGAGTATACAATAATGATGTATTTGGTGAATCAAATGCATGGTCTAATAAGAAACTTAATTCATTGATAATATTAGTTGAATATTTTTTGAAAGATTTTTGTCAAAGTTTTCACGCCTAATCTATATCGAGTAGACCTTGTTGTTGTAAGAATTCTTAATTCATGAGTTGTAGGGAGGGACTTATGTCACCACAAACAGAAACTAAAGCAAGTGTTGGATTTAAAGCTGGTGTTAAAGATTACAGATTGACTTATTATACTCCTGATTATGAAACTAAAGATACTGATATCTTAGCAGCATTCCGAGTAACTCCTCAACCCGGAGTTCCCGCTGAAGAAGCAGGGGCTGCGGTAGCCGCCGAATCTTCTACTGGTACCTGGACAACTGTGTGGACTGATGGACTTACCAGTCTTGATCGTTACAAAGGACGATGCTACCACATTGAGGCCGTTGTTGGGGAAGAAAATCAATATATTGCTTATATAGCTTATCCTTTAGACCTTTTTGAAGAAGGTTCTGTTACTAACATGTTTACTTCCATTGTGGGTAATGTATTTGGTTTCAAAGCCCTGCGAGCTCTACGTTTAG